GAAATAGATAAGACAGATTATACCACATCACTTATTTTACTGGATCTTACGGAGCCTGTTCATGCAGGACATGATCGAGTCTGATCATAGAAAAGAGTCTCTTCAAGCGAACCGGCCTATCCTCGGTAGGGGGCTTGCGCGGTGGTTGGAACAAAGACACATTTTATTGCAAATTCAAATGTGGCAGATAAGAAAAAGTCATCTATCTGCGCGGTCCAATCAATAGTTCAAGTCACACACTCCCATAATCCATTTTTTTCTTCGGAGAATCCCCTTCAACTATTCGTGTATGTCAAATAAAAAAAAGACTCTAATTTTGTTAAGTGTTAAGTTGAAGGGAAATATCCAAATACATGTCTTATTATTTTTAATAATCCATATTTGTAGCAATGAAATACTTTTGTTCCTCCCCAAAATGATAAATGATTGATTACAAATATCTATGATCCATATATATTCTCTATAAAGGACCGGAAATGCCTTGCTTACGTATCATTGGAAAGTGCATTAACATAAATACAGCAGTAAGAAGAGGTAATACAAAAGTATGTAAACTATAAAAACGAGTCAAGGTAGATTGTCCTACACTAGCACTTCCGCGTAATAACTCCACCAAAGACGATCCTATTACAGGAATAGCTTCAGGTACCCCTGTTACAATTTTTACTGCCCAATAACCAATTTGGTCCCAAGGTAAGGAATAACCAGTTACACCAAAAGATGCGGTCAATACAGCCAAAACAACACCCGTAACCCAAGTCAATTCGCGAGGTTTTTTAAAACCGCCGGTGAGATACACACGAAATACGTGCAGGATCATCATTAAAACCATCATACTTGCCGACCATCGATGAACTGATCGGATTAACCAACCAAAGTTAGCCTCAGTCATTATATATTGAACAGAAGTAAAAGCCTCAGTAACGGTCGGACGATAATAAAAGGTCATAGCAAACCCCGTTGCTACTTGGACTAAAAAACAAGTAAGTGTAATTCCTCCTAAACAATAGAATATGTTGACATGAGGAGGAACGTATTTACTAGTTATATCATCGGCAATCGCCTGAATCTCAAGACGTTCTTCGAACCAATCATAGACTTTATTGAGATAGGTAAACCAAGGGAACTCCCCCTCTGAGAACCGTATATGAGAATTTCATCTCGTACGGCTCAAACAGAAATACCCCAATACTGGTTGTAACGGAAACGGATATGTTTAATAAAAAAAAGTTTGAAACTTCTTAACTTAATCCTATTATTCCAAATGTTATATGAAGATAAGAAAAATATAGAAATCCGAAAGCTATTCTTTGCGGTTATAATGCCAAAATATCAAGTCGGCTCACTCGTCTTTATCTTGATCCTTACAGGCCTCTTGAATATTCTATTTACTTCATTTTTTCTTTTATTTTTTTTTTTTTGTATAATGTGACTTTACTGCTGTCTTCTTTATTATTAGTATTGATAAGAATTCTCTTGTTAAGACCCTATGAACAATTAAACAAAACCTCAGATTCATACCAGAACCACGATGATTCAAAAAACCTTTAATGTCCAAAAATTCCCTGAGTAAGAACTGCTGGATTATCACTTATTCAATAAATGTAGAATGAAAAAGAATCAAAAGAAACGTTTGTGCTTTGATCAAAATAAAGACAAGCAGTGGCAGTTTGAAAGAATAAAAATATTTTGATTTATTCTAACTTATCTTCTTAGAAAAATTTTTTAAAGTCCGGTTGCGAGGTCGAAATATTAAGTATGAATCATAGTTCTAATACTTTAAAATCGATTTTCTATATTCCGTGCTCCAGATACTAGAAAAATATCTGACGGGGTAAAACCATCTCTATCAAGATGACAGATCCTTTTTTCGTTCTGTATTTTCAATAAGATCAATTATAACAAGTCGCACACTCATATTCCGGAACTACAGAAACAACGAAATTCCACGGTCGAACTACCAAATTCAAAATGGAATGGGCTAAAAATCAAAGACCTAAATGCGTAACTTTACTCTTTATTATATTAAAAAAGCTAGTTAGTCGGTTCTTCTGAATCTAATTCATAGAAATTCCGTCCAGTAAAATGGACGAATTATAAATCTCTAAAATAATAGATAGAAATATCGCAAATAGAGCCATTGCAACACCCATCAAAGGAGTAGTTCCCCATCCCGGAGCTACTTTACCATATTCTGAATTCAACGGTTTCAATAAATCCCCTACAGTAGTTCGTCTTGGACCAGATCTAGAACTACCCTCAACGGTTTGTGTAGCCATAAATCCTATTTTTTATTCATTGAGATCTGTTGACTTTGTATACCATTCCACTGTAAATATAGGATTTTATCCTATAGATCCATTGTGGTCTTGAAATTTAAAAAGAATGGAAACAGCAACCCTAGTTGCTATCTCTATATCTGGTTTACTTGTAAGTTTTACTGGGTATGCCTTATATACTGCTTTTGGGCAACCCTCTCAACAACTAAGAGATCCATTCG